TTTAATTTTTAATTATTATTTAAATTAAAAATTAAAAATAACGGAACAATTTTAAAATTATATTATTATTATATAAATAATTTATTTAAATATAATCATTTAACGTATAATATATTTATATAAAATGGGAGATATAATTTATAGACCAAATAGTCTTATATTTGAAAAAAAATAGATTTATTAATAATTAATAAATTTATAATAAATATATATATATATATAAATATATTATATAATGATTATAATTAATTTTTATTATTTAATGTTTTTTTATATAAATATAAATAATTATATATATATATATATATAATAATTAATATATAATATATTTATTCCCAATTATTAAATTAATTATATTAAAAAAAAAAAAAAAATTAGGGGAATATTTTAATGAGAATTGTACTATAAAATTTTATTAAAGTTATAAATTTATAAAATTATGTTAATTATAAATTTAATTAAACTAAAATTAAAATAAAAATTAAATTAAATAAATTATTTTTGAAATTTATTTATAATATTATTTTATTCTAGTTAAATATTTTATTATTATTTTATTTTACATGTAAATTTTTGTGTGAATTAATTTTAATTTTAAAAATTAAAAATTTTTTATATATTCGCAGTAATTGATATTAATTATAAAAGAAATTTTGAATTAGTAATAATATATAGTATTGGTAAAATTTGTGCCAGCTACTGCGGTTATACAAATGATGCAAATAAAAATTTTTAGTATTAGTTAAATTTTTATTATTTAATTTATATATAAATTTATTAGGTGAAATTTTTAAATTTATTTATAATTAATTATTGATTAATTTAAGCTATAAAAATTTTATTATAAACTAGGATTAGATACCCTATTATTAAAATTAAATAATTAAAATACTTAAGTAGTATTAGTTAATATTCTTAAAATTTAAAGAATTTGGCGGTGTTTTAGTCTATTTAGAGGAATCTGTTCTGTTATTGATAATCCACGTTGGACCTTACTTAAATTTGTATTCAATTTGTATATCGTCGTCATCAGAATATATTATAAGATTAATAATTTTCTCAATATTTTATTAAATAATATGTCAGGTCAAGGTGCAGTTTATGTTTAAGTAGAAATGGATTACAATAAATTTATTTATACGGATAATTTTTTGAAATAAAAATTTGAAGGTGGATTTAATAGTAATATAAAATAGATTATTTATATGATTATAGCTCTAAAACATGCACACATCGCCCGTCGCTCTCATTTTTAAAATGAGATAAGTCGTAACATAGTAGATGTACTGGAAAGTGTATCTAGAATGACAATTTAAAGCTTAATTAGTAAAGTATTTCATTTACATTGAAAAGAAATTTGTGCAAATCAATTTAAATTGATATTATTTATTTATTAACTATTTTTTTTTAATTATTTATTATTAATAAAAATAATTTTAATTTAATATAGTTTTAGTAATATATAATGAATTAATAATTTTAATTATAGTGTATTAGTATTTTAAAAGAATATTGAAATAATTTGAAAAATTTTTAATATAAAAGAAAATTTTATTTATTGTACCTTGTGTATCAGGGTTTATTAATTAATAAATTATTATAATAATTTTTCTCGAATTTTAAAGATTTAATTATATATAAAAGTTATTGTAGAATAAATATTTTAAATATATAATTAGAAATGAAACGTTAATCGCTTTAAAATATATCTAGTTTTTTAAGAAATAAATTTAATTTAGTTTATTAATTTTATTAATTTAATTTTATTTAATTTAATAAATTAATAAAATAATATTTTAAGGGATGAGCTTTAAAATAAATTTTTATATTTTTTATAATTTTTAAAATAAATATAAGCTTAAAAATAGCTATTATTAATAAATTTGTTATAATTTATTTTTTATAAAAAATTATTTAATTTAAATTAAATTTTTTATTAAAATATAAGTTTTAATATTAAAAACTTAGTAATTATGATAAAATTAGTATATTTATTTTTATAATATAATTTAATTGTTAGGTTTTAATGAAGAATTCGGCAAATTAAATATATTCACCTGTTTATCAAAAACATGTCTTTTTGTAATTTATTTAAAGTCTAGCCTGCCCACTGAAATTTAAAGGGCCGCGGTATTTTGACCGTGCGAAGGTAGCATAATCAATAGTCTTTTAATTGAAGGCTGGTATGAATGGTTGAATGAGATATATACTGTTTTTTTAAAAATTTTATAGAACTTTATTTTTTAATTAAAAAGTTAAAATATAATTAAAAGACGAGAAGACCCTATAGATCTTTATTTTTATAAATTATAGTTTATAAAGAATTTTAAAAATTATATTTTAAATAAAATTTTACTGGGGTGGTATTAAAATTAAATTAACTTTTATTATTTTTATACATAAATTTATGAATAAAAGATCCTGTTATATGGATTAAAAATTTAAGTTACCTTAGGGATAACAGCGTAATTTTTTTAGAGAGTTCATATCGATAAAAAAGATTGCGACCTCGATGTTGGATTAAGAGTTATTTTTAGGTGTAGAAGTTTAAAGTTTAGGTCTGTTCGACCTTTGAATTCTTACATGATCTGAGTTCAAACCGGTGTAAGCCAGGTTGGTTTCTATCTTTAATTAATTATTATATTGTAGTACGAAAGGACCTAATATAAAAAATATAATTTTATTAAGTTGAAAATTATTAAAATAATTTACTATTTTGGCAGATTAGTGCAATAAATTTAGAATTTATAAATATAATTTTTAATTATAAATAGTATTGTATATTATTGATAATTTAATACCTTTAATTGGAAGATTATTATTAGTTATTTGTGTAATAGTGGGGGTAGCCTTTTTAACTTTATTAGAACGAAAGGTTTTAGGTTATATTCAAATTCGAAAGGGACCTAATAAAGTAGGTTTTAATGGGCTATTACAACCTTTTAGTGATGCTGTAAAATTATTTACTAAGGAACAAACATATCCATTATTGTCTAATTATATTTCTTATTATTTTTCTCCTGTTTTTTCTTTATTTTTATCTTTATTAATTTGAATGTGTATTCCTTATTTAATTAAATTATATTCTTTTAATTTAGGTGTTTTATTTTTTTTATGTTGTACTAGTTTAGGGGTTTATACTGTTATGATTGCTGGTTGATCTTCTAATTCTAATTATGCTTTATTAGGGGGATTACGGGCAGTTGCTCAAACAATTTCTTATGAAGTTAGATTGGCTTTGATTTTATTAAGATTTATTTTTTTAGTTGGAAATTATAATTTTTTAAATTTTTATATTTTTCAGGATTATGTTTGATTTATTGTTTTTTGTTTTCCTTTAAGTTTGGTGTGATTAGCCTCTTGTTTAGCTGAAACTAATCGTACTCCTTTTGATTTTGCTGAAGGTGAATCTGAGCTAGTATCAGGATTTAATGTAGAATATAGAAGAGGGGGGTTTGCTTTAATTTTTTTAGCTGAATATTCTAGTATTTTATTTATAAGTATACTTTTTGTAGTTATTTTTCTTGGTAGAGATATTTATAGTTTTATGTTTTTTTTAAAATTAACTTTTATTTCTTTTATTTTTATTTGAGTTCGAGGAACTTTACCACGATTTCGATATGATAAATTAATATATTTAGCTTGAAAAAGTTTTTTACCTTTATCTTTAAATTATTTATTTTTTTTTGTTGGATTAAAAATTTTTTTTATTTCTTTAATATTTTAATGAATAAATTTTAGTATAAATTAATAGAAGGATTTACTTCTTTCTTATGTTTTCAAGACATATGCTATAAAAGCTTATTAATTAATTAATTTAATAATTTATCTCAAAATTTAGCTAATAGAGGGTTAATAATAAAATAAGAAAAATATAAAACTGTTAAAATTTGTCCAGTTAATACATAAGGATCTTCTACTGGTCGGGCTCCAATTCAAGTTAATAAAGAAGCTACGATTACTATATTTCAAAATAAAATTTGATTTAATGGGTAAAATTGTAGTCCTCGGAATTTACTGGCATGAGTAAAAGGTAAAATCAATAAAATAGCAATAGATAAAACTAAAGCAATTACTCCCCCTAATTTATTAGGAATAGAACGTAAAATTGCATAAGCAAATAAAAAATATCATTCAGGTTGAATATGTACAGGAGTAACTAGTGGATTAGCTGGAATAAAGTTTTCTGGGTCTATTAATAAATAATTAAATTTTCAAATAAAAAAAATTAAAATTCATAAAAAAACAATAAATCCAAAAATATCCTTATAAATAAAATAAGGGTGAAAAGGAATTTTATCTACATTTCTATTTAATCCTAATGGATTATTAGAACCTGTTTGGTGTAAAAATAATAAATGAATTATTATTAATGCTAAAATAATAAAAGGAAAAATAAAATGAAATGTAAAAAATCGAGTTAAAGTAGCATTATCTACGGCAAACCCTCCTCAAATTCATTGTACTAAATCTATTCCTAAATATGGGACTGCTGATAGGAGGTTTGTAATTACTGTAGCCCCTCAAAATGACATTTGTCCTCAAGGCAATACATACCCTAAGAATCCTGTTGCTATAGTTAAAAATAAAATAATTACTCCAGTATTTCAAGTTATATGATATAAATAAGATTCATAATATACACCTCGTCCAACATGAATAAATAAACAAGCAAAAAAAAAAGAAGCTCCATTAGCGTGACAAATTCGTAAAAATCATCCATTATTTACATCTCGACAGATATGATTTACTCTATTAAAGGCTGTTTCAATGTCTGCAGCATAATGTATAGCTAAGAATAATCCTGTTAAAATTTGTAATATTAAACATAAGCCTAAAAGAGAACCAAAATTTCATCAAGCAGAAATATTTGAAGGAGCTGGTAAATCTACTAAAGCGTTGTTTGCAATTCTAATTAAAGGGTGAGTTTTTCGGATTGGTTTAAACATTAATTTATAGGTCGTAAAGGGCCATAAAATTTTTTTGTAATTTTTACAGTTACTAATAAAGTTAAAAATAAATAATTAATTAATAATAATGTAATTAAGTTAGTTGGAAAATTATATATTTTATTTAACGATAAAATATTTTCATTGATTAAATTAATTTCTAAAGATAGTTTTTTTATTTCAATATTTCTAATAAATTGTTCTAATAATCTTTTATCTAATAATATAAAAATTATTATTATTATAAAAAGTAAAAATACTCTGAATATTGTTAATTTAAAAGATATAGTAAATATTTCGTTTGAAGATAATGAGGTAACATAAATAAATAAAATTAATATTCCTCCTAAAAAAATTAAAAATAAAACATATGAAAATCAAAAAGAATCAACATAAATTCCAGTAATTAAGCAGGTTAAAAATGTTTGAATTAGTAATATTAATCCTATTGATAATGGATGTTTTATTTGTATAAAAATAAATCTTATAATTAAGCAAATTATAGAAATAATTAATTTTGTAATATCAAGAAATAGTTTATTTAAAATATTAACTTTGGGAGTTAGTGAAAAAGAGATTTCTTTTTTCTTGAAGTTTAAAAAAAAATAATTTTTATTTTCAGTTTACAAGACTGATGTTTTTATTAAACTATTTAAACTTAAATTAATGGCAAATATATTTTTAATATTTTATTTATCTATAATTATATTTTTATTTGGTTGTATAGTATTTGTTTCTAATCGTAAACATTTATTATCTACTTTATTAAGATTAGAATATATAGTATTAAGATTATTTATTTTTTTATTTTTTTATTTAAATTTTATAAATTATGAAACTTATTTTAGCATATTTTTTTTAACTTTTTGTGTTTGTGAAGGGGTGCTAGGTTTATCTATTTTAGTTTCAATAATTCGAACTCATGGTAATGATTATTTTCAAAGTTTCTCTATTTTACAATGTTAAAGTTTATTTTTGTTTTATTATTTATATTTCCTCTTTCTTTTTTAAAGAATTTTTATTGAATGGTTCAAAATTTAATTTTTTTATTAACTTTTATCTTTATAATTAATTTAAGATCATTAAATTATTTTAATTATATTTCTTATTATTTTGGACTAGACATAATTTCTTACGGATTGATTTTATTAAGCTTTTGAATTTGTGGGTTAATATTAATAGCAAGAGAAAAGGTTTATTATTTAAATAATTATAAATCGTTATTTATTTTTATAATTTTATTTTTATTATTTATATTAGTTTTAACTTTTAGTTCTATAAGTGTTTTTATGTTTTATTTATTTTTTGAAGCTAGATTAATTCCAACTTTATTTTTGATTTTAGGTTGAGGGTATCAACCTGAGCGATTACAAGCGGGGATTTATTTATTATTTTATACTTTATTAGCTTCTTTGCCCCTATTAATTGGAATTTTTTATATTTTAAATTTTATAAATACTCTTTCTTTTGTTTTATTATCTAATTATTTTTTTATAAATTTAAATTTATTGTATTTATCTCTTGTTTTTGCTTTTTTAGTAAAAATACCAATATTTTTAGTTCATTTGTGGCTTCCTAAGGCTCATGTAGAGGCTCCTGTTTCTGGGTCTATAATTTTGGCTGGAATTTTATTAAAGTTAGGGGGATATGGGTTATTACGAATATTTTCTTTATTACAAATTTCAGGTATAAAATATAATTATTGATGAATTAGAATTAGATTAGTAGGAGGAGTTTTAATTAGATTAGTTTGTTTACGTCAAACAGATTTAAAGGCATTAATTGCTTATTCTTCTGTTGCTCATATAGGAATTGTTTTAAGAGGATTATTAACCATATCTTATTGGGGATTAACTGGTTCTTATGCTTTAATAATTGCTCATGGATTGTGTTCTTCAGGGTTATTTTGTTTAGCTAATATTTCATATGAACGAATGGGCAGTCGAAGATTGTTAATTAATAAAGGTTTATTAAATTTTATACCTTCATTAAGTTTATGGTGGTTTTTATTATGTTCGGGTAATATAGCAGCTCCTCCAACTTTAAATTTATTAGGAGAAATTTCTTTATTAAATAGAATTGTAGCTTGATCATGAGTTTCAATAATTATATTGTCTTTATTATCTTTTTTTAGTGCCGCTTATTCTTTATATTTATTTGCTTATAGACAACATGGAAAAATTTATTCTGGAGTTTATTTTTTTTCTGTTGGGTCAATCCGAGAGTTTTTATTATTAATACTACATTGATTACCTTTAAATTTATTAATTTTAAAAAGTAGTTTTTGTATGTTATGAATTTATTTAAATAGTTTAAAAAAAATATTGATTTGTGGTGTCAATGATATGATTATTTCATTTTAGATCGTGAATTTTTTAGTAAATTATTGTAAAATTAGTTTTTATTTTTTAATTTTTATTAGTTTTTCTTTATTTTTTATTAGTTTAAAGTTTTTATTAAACGATCTAGTTTATTTTATTGAATGGGAAGTGATGAGACTTCAATCAATATCAATTGTTATAACTTTTTTATTTGATTGAATAAGATTAATATTTATGTCTTTTGTTCTATTAATTTCTTCTCTTGTAATTTTTTATAGAAACCAATATATAGAAGAAGATTATAATATTAATCGATTTATTTTATTAGTTCTTATATTTGTTATATCTATAATAATATTAATTATTAGACCTAATTTAATTAGTATTTTATTAGGATGAGATGGATTAGGGTTGGTTTCATATTGTTTAGTAATTTATTTTCAAAATGTAAAGTCTTATAATGCGGGAATATTAACTGCACTATCTAATCGAATTGGAGATGTTGCTTTATTATTGGCTATTGCTTGAATATTAAATTATGGAAGTTGAAATTATGTGTTTTATTTAGAAATTATAAAAAATAATATTGAAATGATAGTAATTGGTGCGTTGGTTATATTAGCTGCTATAACAAAAAGAGCTCAAATTCCGTTTTCTTCTTGATTACCTGCAGCTATAGCTGCCCCTACTCCTGTTTCTGCTTTAGTTCATTCTTCTACATTAGTTACTGCGGGGGTTTATCTATTAATTCGGTTTAATGATTTAATTATAAATTGATGAATAGGTCAATTTTTATTATTGATCTCTGGTTTAACAATATTTATAGCTGGTTTAGGAGCTAATTTTGAATTTGATTTAAAAAAAATTATTGCTTTATCAACTTTAAGACAATTAGGGCTAATAATGAGAATTTTGTCTATAGGGTTTTATAAATTGGCTTTTTTTCATTTATTAACTCATGCTTTATTTAAAGCTTTATTATTTATATGTGCTGGATCAATTATTCATAATATAAAAAATTCTCAAGACATTCGAATTATAGGAAGACTAAGAATAAGTATACCTTTAACCTGCAGTTGTTTTAATGTTGCAAATTTAGCTTTATGTGGTATACCTTTTTTAGCTGGATTTTATTCAAAGGATTTAATTTTAGAAATAGTAAGTTTATCTTATGTTAATATTTTTATTTTTTTTCTTTTTTTTTTTAGTACAGGGTTAACTGTATGTTATTCATTTCGTTTATGTTTTTATTCAATAACAGGTGATTTTAATAAAAATAGTTTACATCCTTTAAATGATTCTGGTTGAACTATATTATTTAGTATTTGTTTTTTAACTATTATAGCGGTAATTGGGGGAAGTCTTTTAAAATGATTAATGTTTTTAAATCCTTCTATGATTTGTTTACCCTTAAAAATAAAAATGTTAACTTTATTTGTTTGTTTAGTAGGAGGTTTTATTGGTTATTTACTAAAAAATGTAAGTTTATTTTTTATTAATAAGGCTTTATATTTATATAATTTTACTTTTTTTGCTGGATCTATATGGTTTATACCAACAATTTCTACATTAGGGGTTATTAATTATCCATTAAAATTAGGATTATATTCTTATAAAAGCTTTGATCAAGGTTGAAGAGAATTTTTTGGTAGTCAAATAATTTATAATCAACTAAAAAATTATTCTTTATATTTACAAGAATTTCAAAAAAATAATTTAAAAATTTATTTATTAAGATATATATTATGGTTTATTATTTTATTAATATTAGTTGTATTAGTAAATTAATTTAAATAGCTTACATTTAGAGCATGACACTGAAGATGTTAGGGTGATTAATTTAATCTTTAAATATTTATAAAAAATAAATTTTTATTTTTACATTGAAAATGTAATGTTTTTTTTAAACTATATAAATGAAATATGTTGATCAAGAAAAAGCTGCTAACTTTTATCTTTAATGGTTTAATTCCATTTATATTTCTTAATTGGAATTATAAAAATTCAATTTTATCATTAACAGTGATATACCTCTTTTTGGTTTCAATTAATAAGGTAAATTGAAAAATTCAATACTTTTTAAATGCAAATTAAATGTTATAGTTAACTATTACCCTTTAAAATATGGGTGAATTTCACCTAAGATTAGGCCGAAACTAATTGCAATTTATCGCTTCATATTTATTCATTTCATTCTAATGCTCCTTGATTTCATTCATGATATAGTCCAATTAATAAAATAAAAATAAAAAATAAACTTGTAATTGTTCAATTTATTAAATTTGAAGATTTAATAATTAAAATTATAGGTAAAAGTAATGCAATTTCTACATCAAAAATTAAAAAAATAATTGCAATTAAAAAAAATCGTAATGAAAAAGGTAATCGAGAAGAATTTATAGGGTCAAATCCACATTCAAATGGAGAACATTTTTCTCGGTCCAAAAGAGTTTTTTTTGATAATAAAGTAGCTAATATTATTACTACAATTGTAATAATAAAAATAATTAATGTTATTATTGATAGTATTAATATTATTTATACTAAATTTATTTAGTCCTTGTGATTGGAAGTCACATATACAATATTATACTTTATAAATATCTACCTCATCAATAAATAGTAATATATAAAAATAATCATACGACATCTACAAAATGTCAGTATCAAGCTGCGGCTTCGAATCCAAAATGATGATTTTTTGAAAAATGATAGTTAATATGTCGTAAAAAACAAATTAATAAAAATGTTGTTCCAATTAAAACATGAAGTCCATGAAATCCTGTTGCTATATAAAATGTAGACCCATAAACTGCATCAGCAATAGTAAATGGGGCTTCAATATATTCATAAGCTTGAAGAATAGTAAAATAAACACCTAAAACAATAGTAAAAAATAATCCTTGAGTAGCTTGAGAATGATTTCTTTCTATTAAAGCATGGTGTGCTCATGTTACTGTTACACCAGAGGCTAGTAAAATAGCTGTATTTAATAAAGGAATTTGAAACGGGTTAAATGCTATAATTCCTACAGGAGGTCAAGTTATTCCTAATTCAATAGTTGGAGATAGTCTTCTGTGGAAGAAAGCTCAAAAAAACGAAATAAAAAAAAATACTTCAGAAACAATAAATAAAATTATTCCTCAACGTAATCCAATTGTTACTGGAAAAGTATGTAATCCTTGGAAAGTTCCTTCTCGAGAAATATCTCGTCATCATTGATATATAGTTAAAATTGTAATAATATTCCCTAAAATAAATAATGTTATTGTATATTGATGAAATCATTGTACAAGACCAGAAACTGTAGTTATAGCTCCAATAGCTCCTGTTAAAGGTCACGGACTATAATCTACTAAATGAAAGGGGTGATTTGCATGTGTTGACATTAATTAACTTCTCTTGAATATAAATTTCTTAATACTGCAAATACATAAGATTGAATGATTGCTACAGCTGATTCTAATACTAATAAAGCAATTTGTGTTGTTAAAATTACAGATAAAATAATATAATTAGTTGTTACAGGTCCAGTATTACCTAATAAAGTTAAAAGTAAATGTCCAGCAATTATATTAGCTGTTAATCGGACTGCTAATGTTCCTGGTCGAATAACATTACTAATTGTTTCAATGCAGACTATAAAAGGCATTAATACTGGTGGGGTTCCTTGAGGAACTAAATGAGCAAATATATGTTGTGTATGATTAATTCAACCATATAATATAAAACTTAGTCATAGGGGGAAAGCTAAAGTTAAAGTCAATGTTAAGTGACTTGTTCTTGTAAAAATGTAAGGGAATAATCCTAAAAAATTATTAAATATAATTAATGTAAATAATGAAATAAATATTAATGTTCTTCCATTATGACCTGATGGCCCTAATAAAGTTTTGAATTCTTTATGTAAAGTTAATAAAATATTATTTCAGATTAATTGGAAGCGATTAGGTATTAATCAAAAAGATACAGGAATTAAAAATAATCCTAAGAAAGTTCTTAATCAATTTAATGATAAATTTAAAATTGATGTTGAAGGATCAAACACAGAGAACAAATTTGTTATCATTTTCAGTTTAGTTTATTTAATTTAATATTTAATGATTGAGATGTTTTTATCGGAGTATAAAAAAAACAAAAGTAATTTAAAATATTAAAAATTACTAATGTAATTGAAAAAACAAAAAATAAAATTAACCAATTAATCGGTGCTATTTGTGGAATTAAAAAATATTAGATTTAACTAATTTTTTTAGTTTGACATACTAAGGTTTTGTATAAAACTAATTTTTTAATAATTATTTATCATTAGAAGTAAGTGCTAATTTACTATAATATGATTTAAGAGATCATTACTTGCTTTCAGTCATCTAATGAATTAGTTATAGAAGTAATTCATTTAATAAAGTAATTTATTGGGATTCTTTCAATAACAATTGGTATAAATCTATGATTTGCTCCACAAATTTCAGAACATTGACCAAAGAATAATCCTGGTCGATTAATTAAAAAATTAATTTGGTTTAAACGTCCAGGAGTGGCATCAACCTTTACTCCTAAAGAAGGTACAGTTCATGAATGTAATACGTCTGTTGCTGTTACTAAAATTCGAATTTGATTATTTATTGGTAAAACAACTCGATTATCTACATCTAGTAATCGAAATCCATTTGTTTCTAATTCATTTGTTGGCACTATGTATGAATCAAATTCTAAATTTAAAAAATCTGAATATTCATAACTTCAATATCATTGATGACCAATTGATTTAAGAGTAATTGATGGTGTATTGATTTCATCCATTAAATATAATAACCGTAAAGACGGAAAGGCAATAAATATTAAAATAATTGCAGGTAATACTGTTCAAATAATTTCAATTGTTTGACCATGTAATAAGTATCGGTTAGTAAATTTATTAAATATTAATATTCCTATAATATATCCAACTAAAATTGTAATTATAGTTAAAATAAGAAGAGTATGATCATGAAAAAAATTTAATTGTTCTATTAAAGGAGAAGAACTGTCTTGTAACCCTAAATTTGCTCATGTTGCCATTTTCTAACAAAAGATAAAATCTTTATATATGAAGCTTAAATTCATTGCACTAATCTGCCATATTAGAAATTATTAGTTAATAATGGAAGTTCTGCATAAGTATGTTCGGCAGGAGGAAGAGTATGATATCATTCAATTGATGAAGATAATTGTATTGGGAAACTAGGAGTTCGTTGTGTAATTATACTTTCTCAAATAATAAATAAGAAATATAAAATAGCAAATAATGAAATTGTTCTTCCTAATGAAGAAATAATATTTCATGATAAATAACTATCAGGAAAATCTGAGTATCGTCGAGGTATTCCAGCTAATCCTAAAAAATGTTGAGGGAAAAATGTTAAATTTACCCCAATAAATATAATTGAAAATTGAATTTTTAATCATGTAGGATTTATTGTTAATCCTGTTAATAAAGGGTATCAATGTACAAATCCTGCTATAATTGCAAATACGGCTCCTATTGATAAAACATAATGAAAATGTGCTACTACATAATACGTATCATGAAGTACAATATCAATTGATGAATTAGCTAAGACAACACCTGTTAGACCCCCTACTGTAAACAAAAATACGAATCCAAAGGCTCAAAGTATAGCAGGACTATAAGTAAGTTGTGTTCCATGTAAGGTAGCTAATCAACTAAAAATTTTAATTCCAGTAGGAACAGCAATAATTATTGTAGCAGAAGTAAAATAAGCTCGTGTGTCAACGTCTATTCCAACTGTAAATATATGGTGCGCTCATACAATAAATCCTAATAATCCAATTGCTAGTATAGCATAAATTATTCCTAAGTTTCCAAATGTTTCCTTTTTACCACTTTCTTGAGTAATAATATGAGAAATCATACCAAATCCTGGTAAAATTAAAATATATACTTCTGGGTGTCCGAAGAATCAAAATAAATGTTGATATAGAATTGGATCTCCTCCTCCAGCAGGATCAAAAAAAGATGTATTTAAATTTCGATCTGTAAGAAGTATTGTAATAGCTCCAGCTAAAACAGGTAAAGATAATAATAATAAAATTGCAGTAATTACAACTGATCAAACAAATAAAGGTATTCGGTCTAATGTAATTCCTGGTGATCGTATATTAATTACTGTAGTAATAAAATTTACTGCCCCTAAAATAGATGAAATTCCTGCTAAATGTAATGAAAAAATAGCTAAATCTACTGAGGCTCCCGCATGAGCAATTCCTGATGAAAGAGGGGGATATACAGTTCATCCTGTTCCTGCTCCATTTTCTACTATACTTCTAGAAATAAGTAAAGTTAATGAGGGAGGAAGCATTCAAAAACTTATGTTATTTATTCGTGGAAATGCCATATCTGGAGCTCCTAATATTAAAGGAACTAATCAATTTCCAAATCCTCCAATTATAATAGGTATTACTATAAAAAAAATTATAATAAAAGCATGGGCTGTAACAATAACATTATAAATTTGATCATCACCAATAAAAGCTCCTGGATGACCTAATTCAGCTCGAATAAGAATTCTTAAAGAAGTTCCTACTATTCCAGCTCAAGCTCCAAAAATAAAATATAATGTTCCAATATCCTTATGATTTGTAGAAAATAATCATTGTCGCGATTAAATGGCTGAAGTTTAGGCGATAAATTGTAAATTTATTTATGGGAAGTATTCTCTTTAATCAGGCTTTATAGTCAATAATGATATTAGACTGCAATTCTAAAGGAATAATTTATTTTATTAAAGCTTAATTAAGAATTAAAAGATTAATACAAATATTTTCAGCTTTGAAGGCTATTAGTTTATTTAACTTAAATTCTTAAATAATAATATAAATACTTGATATTATTACTAACCCTCTAATTGAAATAAAATTAAAAATTAATCTAGTAAACGATAATTTATTATTAAAATTATTTTTCAATAGTCATGAATTTTTTTGATAGTTTAATATAAAAATTCTATATGATAATCGTAAATAAAAATATAATGTGATTAAAGTTAAACAAATTCTAATAGTAAGAATAAAAAATTGATTTATTGTAATTAAATTTTGAATTACTAATCATTTAGGCAAAAATCCTAAAAAGGGGGGTAACCCCCCTAAAGATAATAAATTTAAAAAAATAAATAATTTTACAATAGGGTTTATAATAGATATATTAAAAATTTGATTAAAATAAAATAATTTAAAATTATTAAATAATAAAACAATAGAAATTGATAATAAAGAATATAATAAAAAATAAGTAAATCATAATATTTCATTGTTTATTATAGCTAATATTATTCATCCTAAATGATTAATTGAAGAAAACGCTATTAATTTCCGAATAGAAGTTTGATTTAATCCTCCTAAAGATCCAATTAGTATTGATAAAATAATAGTAATTATAAAAAAATTATAAATAAAATTATATGAAATTAATATTAAAGGTGCAATTTTTTGTCATGTTATTAAAATTAATCCATTAATTCAAGATAATCCTTCTATTACTTCAGGGAATCAAAAATGGAAAGGTGCTGCTCCTCTTTTTAATAAAAGAGTAGATAAAATTAATATTTCATTAAATAAATTATATATAAATAGATTATTATTATAAAAAAATATTAATATAATAATAGCAAATAATAAAATTGATGAAGCAAATGCTTGTGTTAAAAAATATTTTAGAGAGCTTTCTGAGGTTAATAAATTTTTTTTATTATCATTCATTAGGGGGATAAATGATAATAAATTAATTTCTAATCCTATTCAAGCTCCTAATCAAGAGTTAGAAGAAATTGTTACTAACGTTCCAAAAATTAATATTATAAAAAAAATATTATTAGAAATTTTTTTGATTAAAAAGAAAAGGATTATAACCTTTATAAATGGGGTATGAACCCAGTAGCTTGATTAGCTTATCTTTTTATATTTTAGTGTATGATGCACAAAAGATTTTGATTCTTTTAGAAATAGTTTAATTCTATTAAATATAATGAATGAAATGTTAAATTTCATGATTTACCCTATCAAGGTAATCCTTTTTATCAGGCAATTCATT